GAAAGATAACTCAGAAACTCAAAGGAATGATTCGAAAATTGGTTTAGATGCATTCTATCTGCTTGAGACCATAAGTAAAAATGATATTGCCATAAAATGACAATGTAATTTTTCCATTTATTCATCAGAAGAAAACTTCCCCTTGAAGCCAGAATGGCTTTTCCTTGATATCTGACATAATGCATGAAAGGATCCTTGAACAACCATAGAATATTCTGGAAATCCTTATGAAACACTCCTAGAGGATGTTCCATTTTTCCATAGAAAAAGGTTCGCTCAAGAAGGTTTCCAAAAGATGTTGATCGTAAATACAAAGATTGTTTACGGAGAAACATGAATAGGGATTCCCATTCATATACATGAGAATTATAGAGGAACAAGAAGAATCTTTGATTCTCTTTTGAAAAAAACGAGATGGATTTCTTTTTTTGAGTAATCAAACTAGCCCAATTACGAGACTCGTAGAGAAAGAGTCGGAATAAATGGAAAGAGGGGGCATCTTGTATCCAAGAGCGGAGATTTTGAACCAAGATTTCCAGATGAATGGGGTAGGGTATTAATATCTCTGACACATTATTTAAATGGGAGAATTTATCCTCTAAAAAGGACACAATAGTTGAATGAGGAGAATTTATCCTCTAAAAAGGAAAATGTTGAATGAATTGATCGTAACTTCTGATATTTTTTTATATCTTTCCCTTCTTGAGAAGACACTAATCTCAATGAGAATTTCATTTCCAAAATAACTGAAAATCCGGCAGATACCATTTGATAAAAAATTTTCTTTTTATTAAACGCATTAGCCAAAAGAATCACCCACTTCTGTTGATACATTCGAGTAATTAAACGTTTCACAAGCAGTGAACTGGATTTATTGTCATAACCTAAATTTTCCACGGGTTCGTAAGGACTGGATCCTTTTAAACCATGATCATGAGCAAGTGCATAAAGAGACTCCTGAAAAAGAAGTGGATAGAGGAAGTCTTGTTGCTGCAATCTATCCATTTCTAAATATCCTTGTAATTCCTCCATTTGAAATTCGCTTTGAAACAAAGGCAAAAGGTTTATTGGGTTAGCAAATGATACATAGTACGATACAGTCAAAACAGGGTATATAGTAAGAAAATAGAAAAAAATACCTCGGTAACAACAGATAAGCGAATCAATGGATCCTCTCTTTTTCCATCCAAGTGGTTTAGGTTCGTTATAGAATACCGAGATGGTTCGAAATCCTTTATTGTTGCAACCCGATCGCTCTTTTGACTTTGGAAAAAGTTCTTTTTATCAATAGACCGTTTCTGATACACATGAGTCTCCACTCCATACAGAATCTAATTCTAATGGAGGTAAAAATAGTTAGGATTCATAAAAAAAAAAAATAGGTAATCCACTTATGGGAAAACCTTTTCCCGTACCAGGCACTAATCCATTTTTAACATCTAATTAGATTGGGTAATAATTCGAATTCAGAAACGAAGCTCGTTACTTTTTGCTTCCCTATAATTGGAACCAGAGGGCTCTATCCATTTATTCAATCGACCCAAGCGTGAATTTCGTTTGTCCCGCTCCAAGAATCATACAAAAATTGTATTTTGTACCAAGCCATTAAGGATCAAATAATCTCAGAGTTTTAGATTGATACGACATGCTGCTTTTTCCACTCACCCCCTTTCAGGATCAGTCGTGGTCTTACAAACTCTACCAATGGTATGTATGAATCCGTTGCTTCATCCAAATGTGTAAAAGATTCTAGGCGCACTTAAAAGCCGAGTACTCTACCGTTGAGTTAGCAACCCGAATAAGGTAATTCGGGTCTGTAGATACGAGCGCAATCAAACAAAAGAATAAAGAGATTGGATTGAACGACCATATCAACAACCAACAAAATGGAACTAACAACCAAATCTAAAAAAAAAGAATTTTCTGGTCGATTCGAAACCGAAAACTGAACAAATCAAATGAAAATCGAATAAATTACCCGGTAAATCTAGAAACTAGCTAGATCTCTTTCCGTTTCAGAGGAGACCTTTTGTTCCACATCGAATCCAAGGAGCACATCATTTGCACGAAGACAAGTAAAAACCAAATAGAATTGAATCCTAGATCTATTTATTTTAGCTAGGATCTAATCCTATTTGATTACTACACTATTGTCAACATGACACTCCGAAGGTGTCAACCACCAAACTTTCCAAATGGAAAACATATCCCTATAATAGACCAGGGGGATCTTGCCATGGAGGCAAAAAAGTGTGTGCGTTGGCCCGCACAATCAATTGATTGCCAGAACTGGAATCATTGCCAGAACTGGAATCATTGCCAGAACTGGAATCATTGCCAGAACTGGAATCATTGCCAGAACCGGAAATAGGAAGTGTCCGGTTCGTCTGGTGCCCAAAATTCAAGCTAATTCCTTGAACTTGGCTCCGCCGATGAAGCTGGAGAGATCCATTTAGGTTACTCGGGCCCGTGTGGCCTCTTAACCTGGATTCCCGCTCGTCTAAGTTTTCCAGTTGGGAGGAGTAGATACAAAAAGAATCATAGGTTATTCTTTGTACCAATCCTTCCTGTTCTAGGCATCGAGTTAGAAATACTCGATCTGACAAAGATCGATTTGCAGCCCGGTCGAGCATTATTAAACGGACTCCATCCTCAATGCGACGGCCCGCTTCATTGTAAATCCTCCAGTCGCGTAGAGAACCTTTGCGCTTCTGGTCTATATCCAGCGCAATTTGTTTGAGATCGTAGATGGGTTTGTGAACCCATTCACTCCTATAACTATAACGAGGAAGTGGGAACCTGAGTTCCGCACGGGGCCTCGGACTACAGCTCGAAGAAGTGACCATTAGAAATGATCCTAGACATACCAAAATCAGGGTATTCTTGGTTTTGATTAGAGCCTCTGAAATCCAATGCTTCCACGGGAACGGGAAATACAGCGAGTTTTCTGTTCCGCGGAACAAGTTTCCTGTTCCGTGGAACAAGTTTCTTGTTCCGTGGAACAAACGTGTGAATAATGGTCCAAGCATAGCATTGAGACTCCTTTCTATTTAAAATGACTTCTGTTCTACATAGATATAGAACAGAGTCTGATTCAAGTACGAATCATAGCACGATATTAACCCCTTAGTTTGCAAGTGTCGACCGGGGCATCCTCCTCCTCGGTATCGTCATACGTCAACTCAGGAAAGGTGCCATGGGGCAGAACTTCCAAACCTGAATCGTCTTCCACTATGGAAGAAACGGCAAGTTCTTGACGCAAAATATCGAGCGAGGATTCATCTGAGCCATTGCTTTCTTCCGTAAGTTCCGCCACTACGGATACGGAAGAAAGCGAGGATTCATCTGAGCCATTGCTTTCTTCCGTAAGTTCCGCCACTACGGATACGGAAGAAAGCGAGGATTCCGATGATTCTGAGCCATTGCGACCGTCTGTGAGAACAGACGGAGCCTCCTCAGTTCCCTCGGTTACTTCAGGATCAGCTACCAGATGAAAAGTAGGATTAGTAATCCAACCCCCAGTATTCACTGGCATTTGATCGGTTAACAATGCGGCATCCGTGTCTTCCACTACGGAAGAAAGCGAGGATTCCGATGATTCCGCGCTTTCTTCCGTAAGTTCAAGTTCAGCAACCACGGATACGGGATCCGGGGGTGCTGGTGGCTTGGTTTTTCCACCCCACCAACCAAAAATAACTATAACGACTGTAACCTTGCGGATTACTTCCGTTATTTTCTCCCAAACGTTTCTAAACATTGTAAAATCCCTTGTTATATGGTTTCTTTTTTATGTCTCTTGTTCGCCTTTCTATTTCTACCTGATGCTCTTTCTATCCTTTTTGAATGAAAAACGAACCTTGCTTACCTTCCCGCTCTCCCTTTTTGGAAATATCATGAACCATTTCGGTGGGCTGAGCACCCTGCTCGAGGAAATAGAGAATCAAAGGGACATTTAAATAGGCTTGTCCCTGGTTTGGATCGTAAAAGCCAACTTTCCCGAGATCGCGCCCTTCTCTGCGGGATCGGACATCCAGTGCCACGATTCGATAGACTGCACATTGGGATCGATATAGATGCATAATGCTCCCCCTGGAAACGTAGAAGAGGTTTTCGCCTCGTACGGCTCGAGAAAGAATGATTTGAATTCTTTTGATTCATTTTTTCTTCCGTCCCGAAAAAGAAAAACCATCCTTCCTCTTAACTCAAGTGGTCTAATCATTTTTTGAGCTGTCTCGCACCTTTTTTGTTTGTCTCGTTTAGAATCCTCTTGTGGTTAAAACAATTACAAAATGGCCTTTTCTTGTTCCGGAATCTCTTATCTTTCCTTTGAATCATTAGGTTTAGACATTACTACGCTGATCTTGAATCGTTTCAAAATAGCTGCAACCTAGCTTTTGAACTTTCTTTCTAGCGCAGAATCCCAATTGAAGAACTACTTTCACTTTACGAAAAGTTTTTCCTAGTTATTGATTTCCACTAACCATAGATCCCGCTTCCTGAGAAATGAATAAATAGTTTTATTTCTGCTCGAGCTTCATCAAATACTATCCAGCAAAAACATAGTTTTGCACAGGATAAACTATGTCGAGCCAAGAAACATTTTTCTATAAAAAATGGCGGATAGAAAAGTCCACGAACGATTCTGTCCTTCAAGTCGCCCGTTGCTTACGTCCACAACGTTTCAAACGAAGTTTTACCATAACATCTCTCTTGCCCGAAACTCATTTTGGAATTGATTCAATATGGAATCATTGAATAGTTAATGCCCTCCTCAAAACAATAGGTCCATAGTTTGACCTGAGACTTTTCTATTTTCTATCTGAACCGGTAAGCATTTCGATAACACTCAATATGAATCACTTTTTTATTTTTTCATTTATTAAGTGAAGCAGAAGATTCAAAAAAATTCGAAAAAAGAGTTTTGATTTAGAATCCAACTGCCTTGGGACGGAAGGATTCGAACCTTCGCATTTCGGGATCAAAACCCGGCGCCTTACCACTTGGCCACGCCCCATTTAGGATTGACTTTCCTAGTTAGAAACTATACTAATTCGGCATTTGGTATTCGTCAATTTACGCTCAAATCTCTATGAAATAGATTCGATTTTTGCTAAGATTTAACACGTGTAGTTATTTAACACGTGTAGTAGAATTCAACAAAATTTATTGATCATTACATATAATTCAATTAAGATAATGTATGAAAGTATGATTCCTTCTACTCTCGTTTGAGCAGGGAAGGCTTTTTGATTGGGTGATTCAAAGAAAAATAAATATTTTTGGTGTACTTTAATTACTTTACTTTATTTTTTCCTTCTATCATACCACTTAATCCAAATACAATTTAAGAAGGAAATTTTTGTTATGCTGAATATCTTTAGTTTGATCTGTATCTGTCTTAATTCTGCCCTTCATTCAATTAGTTTTGTTTTCGCTAAATTGCCCGAGGCTTACGCTTTTTTGACTCCAATCGTAGATGTTATGCCAGTCATACCTGTGCTCTTTTTGCTCTTAGCCCTTGTTTGGCAAGCTGCTGTAAGTTTTCGCTGATATTTTTACTACTGTCTTACTATACAAACATTCCTCTATTTTTAGGAGAAAAAAGATTCTACTAATTGATAAGCTACGATAAGTCTTACATTAGGAACCCTCGATTCACACAGAGAAATTTTTTGACCGCCTATTCCTCATTCTTACCTTCTACTTCCAGTGACCGAGGACCCTACTAGTATTAATTAGGGTCCTCTACAATATATAATATATAGAGATGGGGCATGAAGGATAATTTTGGTGAAAGACTCTTATTACAAATGCATTTCTGAAAATGACTTTCTTTTGTAGAAAACACTTCATTTCTTGGTGTCAAACAAAATAGGATATACGGTCTAAAAATGGATAATCTATTCTCCCTTTTTCCAAAAATGATCTTGGAGATTTTGTAATGCTTACTCTCAAACTCTTCGTTTACACAGTAGTGATATTCTTTGTTTCTCTCTTCATTTTCGGATTCCTATCTAATGATCCAGGACGTAATCCTGGGCGTGAGGAATAAAAAAGCCGGGTTTTTTCCTTTCTCGATTTCCGCATTTTTTTATGATTTTCTCTATTCTAGACATTGAACTATGAAAAAATCAGAGAAAATGGTTCGGGTTTTTGATTTGGAAAGGCGAATATCAAGTCATCAGAGGAGACGGAAAGAGAGGGATTCGAACCCTCGGTACGAATAAGTCGTACAACAGATTAGCAATCCGCCGCTTTCGTCCACTCAGCCATCTCTCCCACTTGAAAAAGGAGAATTACCTTGGTATGATTATGCATGAAATAAAAAAAAAGTCTTTCTTTATTTACAATTAATTTTAGTCTTTCTTTTTTTTTCTAGACTAGAGAGACTCATTAGATCCTAATTTAGATAGAGATTTCTTTCATTAGTAATTCCATTCGAATTCCATTTCGATACCGAGGATATTTTCCATAGAAAAAAAAAAGGAAAGAAACTTTCGTTCGTTTGAAATATTTTTTGATCCCCCGGCCTGGCTAGGTACTGACCATGTCAGGCCATTTCTTTCTTGTTTTATTCCAATGAATCATAGATCCAGTGATTTCATGGATTTGAAAAAGACTTGGTATTGAAGTGAAGCATACAACAATTGAAACTGAAGTTAATTTTTTTTTTCAAGGGACAAACTTTATTGGAACCCCTGAATAAAAATAAAAAAAATACTAAGATTTTCTTCTTGTTTACTAGATCCAATTGCTTGGCCTGAATTCAGAAATTCAGAAAATCTAGTAATTGAATCAAATAAATAGAGAAAAGCCCTTCTTCAAAAAAAGAGAAGACTCACACTCTCCCTATTTTTTAGGAAAAAATGTCTTTGCTTGAGATTGAGAGAATGGAAAAGTGGAAAATAGATAAAAGAGATAATAGATAGCTACGGATTCTTACACAATTTCGTTTTTTTTATTATTAAAAATGGAAAGCAACGCGGGTTTCCTATCTCATCAAGCTCTGCCGGCGAAACGCGTCAACACGCGCATTGCGTGATTCTGTTCTGATCCTATCTTGATTACGCGAGATTCTTTTGTTCGACAAAGGGTTCATTCCTAGACAATAATCACATTGTAGCGGGTATAGTTTAGTGGTAAAAGTGTGATTCGTTCTATTAATAGCTGCAGTAGTTAAGGGATCGTTCCGTTGATAGATAGTCCTAGCAAAAACTTTCTTTCTGAAAAGGAGTGAATCCTTTTCCTCTCAATGATAGATTTGAGGAGGAATATACATTCTCGTGATTTCTATCCAAGGGTCAATTAGAAATTGAAAAGTTGGATTATGGAGTCGCGAAGCATAATTTTTTTGTTGGATTAAGACTTCCAATTGAATGAGTATGAGTCCAGGGTCCATGGATGAAGATCAAAAAGTGTATTTCCAATCGTAACTAAATCTTCAATTTTTGGTTTGTATAGGGAAGATTGAAGCGAAATAGCTATTAAATGATGACTTTG